GCTAACGTAGCTTAATTAAAGCATAACACTGAAGATGTTAAAATGGGCCCTAGAAAGCCCCGGGAGCACAAAGGCTTGGTCCTGACTTTAATGTCGACTCTAACTAAACTTACACATGCAAGTATCCGCCCCCCTGTGAGAATGCCCACAACTCCCTGCTTGGGAACTAGGAGCCGGTATCAGGCACAAGCCCAGCTAGCCCACGACGCCTTGCTTAGCCACACCCTCAAGGGACCTCAGCAGTGATAAATATTAAGCCATAAGTGAAAACTTGACTTAGTTAAGGTTAAGAGGGCCGGTAAAACTCGTGCCAGCCACCGCGGTTATACGAGAGGCCCAAGTTGACAAACAACGGCGTAAAGGGTGGTTAGGGGATTTACTAAACTAGAGCCGAACATTTTCAAAGCTGTTATACGCACCCGAAAATATGAAACCCAATTACGAAAGTAACTCTACTTACCCTGAACCCACGAAAGCTAAGGAACAAACTGGGATTAGATACCCCACTATGCTTAGCCCTAAACATCGATTGCACCATACACTCCATATCCGCCCGGGGATTATGAACGTCAGTTTAAAACCCAAAGGACTTGGCGGTGCTTAACATCCACCTAGAGGAGCCTGTTCTAGAACCGATAACCCCCGTTAAACCTCACCCTCTCTTGTTCTATCCGCCTATATACCACCGTCGTCAGCTTACCCTGTGAAGGATTTACAGTAAGCAAAATTGGCACAGCCCAAAACGTCAGGTCGAGGTGTAGTGAATGAGGGGGGAAGAAATGGGCTACATTTGCTAAACATAGCAAACACGAATGTTGCATTGAAACATACAACTGAAGGAGGATTTAGCAGTAAGCGAGAAATAGAGCGTCCCACTGAAACTGGCCCTAAAGCGCGCACACACCGCCCGTCACCCTCCCCAAGCATCCTGAATAAACCTAATTAAAAGCCAACAGACCGCGAAGGGGAGGAAAGTCGTAACATGGTAAGTGTACCGGAAGGTGTACTTGGAAAAACCAGAGTGTAGCTAAAATAGATACAGCATCTCACTTACACCGAGAAGATGTCCGTGCAACTCGGATCACCCTGACGCCTATTAGCTAGCCCCACCCCTTAACACAACAAACCCTCATTCATAAACCCTAAAGCACGAAACACCCACGTAGCTAAACCATTCTCCCCCCTAAGTCCAGGCGATAAAAAAGGAAATTTTGGAGCAATAGAAAAAGTACCGCAAGGGAAAGCTGAAAGAGAGATGAAAAAGCCCAGTAAAGCTTAAAGAAGCAGAGCTTATACCTCGTACCTTTTGCATCATGATTTAGCTAGCACTTTCAAGCAAAGAGACCCTAAAGTTTGTAACCCCGAAACTGAGTGAGCTACTCCAAGACAGCCTATTTATAGGGCGAACCCGTCTCTGTGGCAAAAGAGTGGGAAGAGCTTCGAGTAGAGGTGACAAGCCTACCGAACTCAGTTATAGCTGGTTGCCTGTGAATTGAATAGAAGTTCAGCCCCCTGGATTCTCCACTCATGCACTTTATCTAACCCTTCAGATGCAATGAGAAACCAGGGGTGTTAGTCAAAGGGGGTACAGCCCCTTTGAAACAAGACACAACTTTCCCAGCAGGATAAAGATCATATTCAAATAAGGACAGATGTTTTAGTGGGCCTAAAAGCAGCCACCTTAACAGAAAGCGTTAAAGCTCAAACATGAAGCCCTCCCATTATACCGATAACCTTATCTTAATCCCCCACATTTAACAGGCCCTCCTATGCACTACATAGGAACGACTATGCTAATATGAGTAATAAGAGAGTACAGCCACTCTCTCCTTGCACATGTGTAAATCGGAACGGACCCCCCACCGAATCTTAACGGACCCAATCAAAGAGGGTATTGGAAACTTCCACAAGTTTAGGCCAGAAAAACATCCAATGTAGACCCGTTAACCCCACACTGGTGTGCCCAAAAGGAAAGACCAAAAGGGGAAGAAGGAACTCGGCAAACATACCCCAAGCCTCGCCTGTTTACCAAAAACATCGCCTCTTGCATAACCACAGTATAAGAGGTCCCGCCTGCCCAGTGACAACTTAGTTCAACGGCCGCGGTATTTTGACCGTGCAAAGGTAGCGTAATCACTTGTCTTTTAAATGAAGACCCGTATGAATGGCATAACGAGGGCTTAACTGTCTCCTTCCCCCAGTCAATGAAATTGATCTCCCCGTGCAGAAGCGGGGATAAAACCATAAGACGAGAAGACCCTATGGAGCTTTAGACGCACAGGTGGCCCATGTCAAATAACCCCCGCTAAGGGCCTGAACTAAATGGAACCTGCCTTGATGTCTTCGGTTGGGGCGACCATGGGGAATACAAAACCCCCACGTGGAAGGGGAGCACACCCCTAAGTTACTTCTTCTCCCGCAAGCCAGAGCAACAGCTCTAACCAGCAGAAATTCTGACCAAACTGATCCGGTAGTACCGATCAACGAACCAAGTTACCCTAGGGATAACAGCGCAATCCCCTTTTAGAGCCCATATCGACAAGGGGGTTTACGACCTCGATGTTGGATCAGGACATCCTAATGGTGCAGCCGCTATTAAGGGTTCGTTTGTTCAACGATTAAAGTCCTACGTGATCTGAGTTCAGACCGGAGTAATCCAGGTCAGTTTCTATCTATGACATGGTCTTTTCTAGTACGAAAGGACCGAAAAGAAGGGGCCCATGCCAAAAGTACGCCTCACCCCCACCTAATGAAAAAATCTAAACTAGACAAAAGGGCATATCCATCTTGCTGAAGATAACAGTAGGTTAAGGTGGCAGAGCCCGGCTAATGCAAAAGACCTAAGCCCTTTCCACAGAGGTTCAAATCCTCTCCTTAACTATGATTTCAACCCTCACTACACACTTTATTAACCCACTAGCCTTTATCGTTCCCGTCTTGTTAGCCGTAGCATTCCTCACCCTCCTTGAACGGAAAGTGCTAGGCTACATGCAACTCCGAAAAGGCCCTAACATCGTTGGGCCTTACGGCCTCCTTCAACCTATTGCTGACGGCCTAAAACTCTTCACTAAAGAACCCATTCGCCCTTCAACCTCCTCACCAATCTTATTCCTGTTATCACCCATCCTCGCACTTACACTGGCCCTTGCACTCTGGGCCCCTATACCTTTCCCCTACCCTGTTGTAGACCTTAACCTAGGCATTTTATTCATCCTAGCCGTATCTAGCCTTGCAGTATATTCCATCCTCGGATCAGGCTGAGCATCTAATTCAAAATATGCTCTAATGGGAGCACTCCGTGCTGTTGCACAAACAATTTCTTACGAAGTTAGCCTCGGACTCATCTTACTTACCATTATTATCCTTGCAGGAGGCTTCACACTCCAGACCTTTAACACAGCCCAAGAAACTGTCTGACTAGTACTACCCGCATGACCCCTAGCTGCCATATGATACATCTCTACCCTCGCCGAAACAAACCGTGCACCCTTCGACCTAACAGAAGGGGAATCTGAACTTGTCTCAGGCTTCAACGTAGAATACGCAGCAGGACCCTTCGCTTTATTCTTCTTAGCCGAATATTCAAACATCCTCCTGATAAATACACTGTCCGCAACACTATTTTTAGGCGCCTCACACATTCCAAAAGTCCCAGAATTAACGAGCATCAACTTAATAACTAAAGCAGCCTTTCTCTCGATTGCCTTTCTTTGAGTCCGAGCCTCATACCCGCGATTCCGTTACGACCAGCTTATACACCTCATTTGAAAAAATTTTCTCCCACTAACACTGGCACTGGTTATTTGATATTTGGCACTCCCTATTGCATTCGCGGGCCTTCCACCTCAGCTATAAACACAGGAGCTGTGCCTGAATTTAGGGGCCACTTTGATAGAGTGAATCATGGGGGTTAAAGTCCCCCCAACTCCTTAGAAAGAAGGGGATCGAACCCAACCTGAAGAGATCAAAACTCTTCGTGCTTCCTCTACACCACTTCCTAGTAAAGTCAGCTAATCAAGCTCTTGGGCCCATACCCCAACCATGTAGGTTAAAACCCTGCCTTTGCTAATGAACCCCTACATCTTGTCCACCCTTCTGTTTGGTTTAGGCCTAGGTACAACACTCACATTTGCAAGCTCACACTGACTTCTCGCATGAATGGGCCTTGAGATTAACACACTAGCCATTATTCCACTAATAGCCCAACACCACCACCCCCGAGCAGTCGAAGCCACTACTAAATACTTCCTAGCACAAGCCACAGCAGCCGCTACCCTCCTGTTTGCAAGCACCACCAACGCTTGAATCACCGGCCAATGGGATATTCAACAGATGACCCATCCACTCCCGACAACAATAGTTGTAATTGCTCTAGCACTAAAAATCGGACTAGCACCTATACACTCTTGACTCCCCGAAGTCCTTCAGGGCTTAAACCTCACCACCGGTCTTATTTTATCAACCTGACAAAAACTTGCACCCTTTGCTCTATTACTACAAATTCAAACAACCAATCCCACCCCTCTAATCATCATTGGCCTTCTCTCTACCCTTATTGGAGGCTGGGGTGGCCTCAACCAAACTCAACTACGCAAAATCCTTGCCTACTCCTCAATCGCCCACCTTGGCTGAATAATACTTATCCTTCAATTTTCACCTCTCCTGAGCTTCCTCACACTCCTGACATATTTTACTATAACCTTTTCAGCCTTCCTTATCTTCAAAATAAACAAAGCCACTACTGTTAATGCACTCGCAATCTCTTGAGCAAAAACTCCCGCCCTTACAGCCCTCGCACCCCTTGTTTTACTCTCACTCGGAGGCCTCCCACCACTTACCGGCTTTATACCAAAATGATTTATCCTTCAAGAACTCACTAAACAAGACCTACCAGCACTCGCTACCCTCGCTGCATTAACCGCACTCTTAAGCCTTTACTTCTACCTACGGCTCTCGTATGCTATAACCCTGACAATATTCCCTAATAACCTAATTGGCACAACCCCCTGACGATTTTCAACCCCCCAATTCACTCTTCCCCTCGCCATTTCCACTGCGGCAACCACACTTCTCCTCCCGTTAGCACCTGCTGCCATAGCACTCCTCATCACCTAGAGACTTAGGCTAGCAATTAGACCAACGGCCTTCAAAGCCGTCAGCGTGAGTGAAAATCTCTCAGTCCCTGTTAAGACTTGCAGGATATTACCCCACATCTTCTGCGTGCAAAGCAAACACTTTAATTAAGCTAAAGCCTTTCTAGATAGGAAGGCCTTGATCCTACAAAATCTTAGTTAACAGCTAAGCGCCCAATCCGGCGAGCATCTATCTACTTTTTCCCGCCTTATTTAACCAGTAAAAGGCGGGAAAAAGCCCCGGCAGACGATTAGCCTGCTTCTTTAGATTTGCAATCTAACATGTAACACCCCAGGGCTTGATAAGAAGAGGGCTTGAACCTCTGTATATGGGGCTACAATCCACCGCTTAACTCAGCCATCCTACCTGTGACAATCACACGATGATTTTTCTCGACCAATCACAAAGACATCGGCACCCTCTATCTTGTATTTGGTGCCTGAGCCGGAATAGTGGGGACAGGCCTAAGTCTGCTCATTCGAGCAGAACTCAGCCAACCTGGGGCTCTCCTAGGAGACGATCAAATCTATAACGTGATCGTCACCGCACACGCCTTTGTAATAATCTTCTTTATAGTAATACCAATTATGATTGGAGGGTTTGGAAACTGACTCATCCCTCTAATAATCGGGGCCCCCGATATGGCTTTCCCACGAATAAACAACATGAGTTTCTGACTTCTACCTCCGTCTTTCCTCCTCCTCTTAGCCTCTTCAGGTGTCGAAGCCGGAGCTGGGACTGGATGAACCGTTTATCCTCCCCTGGCTGGAAATTTAGCACACGCCGGAGCATCCGTAGACCTCACAATCTTCTCCCTTCACCTTGCCGGGATTTCATCAATCCTAGGAGCAATCAACTTTATTACCACCATTATCAATATGAAACCTACAGCGGTTACTATGTACCAAATCCCGCTATTCGTATGAGCCGTACTAATCACGGCCGTTCTTCTCCTCCTTTCCCTTCCAGTCTTAGCCGCTGGCATCACAATACTACTAACAGACCGCAACCTAAACACAACTTTCTTTGATCCCGCTGGAGGGGGTGACCCCATCCTCTATCAACACCTATTCTGATTCTTTGGTCACCCAGAGGTATACATTTTAATTCTTCCGGGCTTCGGGATGATTTCTCACATTGTTGCATACTATGCAGGTAAGAAAGAACCCTTTGGCTACATGGGTATAGTCTGAGCTATGATAGCTATTGGACTCCTGGGCTTCATCGTATGGGCCCATCACATGTTTACAGTTGGTATAGATGTAGACACACGAGCCTACTTTACTTCTGCCACAATAATTATTGCCATCCCAACAGGCGTGAAAGTCTTTAGCTGACTCGCAACCCTTCATGGAGGAAGCATTAAATGAGAAACCCCACTTCTGTGGGCTCTCGGCTTTATTTTCCTATTTACAGTAGGAGGCCTTACTGGCATTGTCTTAGCTAACTCCTCTCTTGACATCGTTCTTCACGACACATACTACGTAGTAGCCCATTTCCACTATGTACTATCTATGGGTGCTGTATTTGCAATCGTTGCCGCTTTCGTACACTGATTCCCCCTATTTACAGGGTACACCCTCCACTCCTTATGAACAAAAGTCCACTTTGGCCTAATGTTTGTGGGAGTCAATCTTACATTCTTCCCCCAACACTTCCTTGGCCTGGCCGGAATACCTCGACGATACTCGGACTACCCGGATGCATACACCCTTTGAAATACTGTCTCATCAATCGGATCACTAATGTCCCTCGTCGCTGTGATTTTATTTTTGTTTATTATTTGAGAAGCATTTACAGCCAAACGAGAAGTCGGGGCAGTAGAATTAACTTCAACTAATATTGAATGACTTTACGGCTGCCCCCCACCCTACCACACATTTGAGGAGCCCGCATTCGTTCAAGTTCGTACACCTCAATACAACTAACGAGAAAGGGAGGAGTTGAACCCCCATCAATTGGTTTCAAGCCAACCACATAACCGCTCTGTCACTTTCTTCACAACACACCAATAAGATACTAGTAAAACGTTATAACACTGCCTTGTCAAGGCAGAATTGTGGGTTAAACCCCCGCGTATCTTGGACACAATGGCACATCCGTCACAACTGGGGTTTCAGGACGCAGCTTCCCCCCTAATAGAAGAACTACTTCACTTCCACGATCACGCCTTAATAATTGTTATTCTCATCAGCACAATAGTGCTTTATGTTATTGTGGCAATGGTCACCGCTAAACTAACCGACAAACTTGTACTAGATTCTCAAGAAATTGAAGTAATCTGAACAGTTCTCCCAGCTATTATCCTAATTCTCATCGCCCTTCCGTCTCTCCGCATTTTATACTTAATGGACGAAATTAACGACCCTCACCTAACCATTAAAGCCTTAGGCCACCAATGATACTGAAGCTACGAATATACAGACTACCAAGACCTTGGTTTTGACTCCTATATGGTTCCAACACAAGACCTGGCCGCTGGACAGTTCCGACTGCTTGAAGCAGACCACCGAATGGTAATTCCCATCGAATCCCCAATTCGAGTCCTTATTTCAGCTGAAGATGTTTTACATTCCTGAGCAGTCCCCTCCCTGGGCGTAAAAGTTGATGCTGTGCCTGGCCGATTAAACCAAGCAACCTTTATTGTTAGCCGACCAGGCATCTTCTACGGCCAATGCTCTGAAATTTGCGGAGCTAACCATAGTTTTATACCCATCATTGTAGAAGCAGTCCCACTTGACTACTTTGAAGGCTGGTCTTCACTAATAATTGAAGACGCCTCGCTAAGAAGCTAATAAGTACAAGCGTTAGCCTTTTAAGCTAAAGACTGGTGCCTAACAACCACCCCTAGCGACATGCCCCAACTGAACCCCGCACCCTGATTTGCAATTTTGGTTTTCTCTTGAATAATCCTTTTAACTATTATTCCCCCAAAAGTTTTAGCTCACACCTACCCCAATGAGCCAACCTCTCAAAACACACAAAAACCTAAAACAGAACCCTGAAACTGACCATGGTACTAAGCTTCTTTGACCAATTTATATCCCCCGTACTCCTTGGCATCCCCCTAATTGCACTAGCAATTACCCTGCCCTGAACCCTGTTCCCAGCCCCTGTCTCTCGCTGATTAAATAATCGTATAGTTTCACTCCAAGGGTGATTTATTGGCGGCTTCACATCTCAACTTCTTCTCCCACTAAACCCAGCCGGACACAAATGAGCTATTTTATTCGCCTCACTAATACTTTATATTATCTCTATTAACATGCTCGGACTCCTTCCATACACATTTACACCTACCACTCAACTCTCACTTAACCTCGGCCTCGCAGTCCCACTCTGATTAGCAACTGTCATTATTGGCATGCGGAATCAACCAACAATCGCCCTAGGCCACCTCCTTCCAGAAGGAACTCCCACCCCTCTCATCCCAGTACTAATCATTATCGAAACAATTAGCCTATTTATTCGACCTCTCGCTCTCGGTGTTCGACTTACAGCAAATCTTACAGCTGGCCACCTGCTCATTCAACTCCTTGCAACAGCTGCCTTCGTCCTTCTTTCCCTCATGCCTGTAGTTGCTATTTTAACAACAACAGTTCTCTTTCTCCTCACTCTCCTTGAAATTGCCGTTGCTATAATTCAGGCCTATGTCTTTGTTTTACTCCTGAGTCTTTATCTACAAGAAAACGTCTAATGGCCCCTCAAGCGCACCCGTACCATATAGTCGACCCGAGCCCATGACCCCTTACAGGGGCTATCGCCGCCCTATTAATAACATCTGGCCTTGCTATCTGATTCCACTTCCACTCTACGACCCTAATAACTATCGGAACAATTCTTCTTACTTTAACAGTCTTCCAGTGATGACGAGACGTCATTCGAGAAGGGACATTTCAAGGACACCACACTCCTCCCGTCCAAAAAGGCCTCCGATACGGTATAATCCTCTTTATTACCTCAGAAGTCCTATTTTTCTTAGGCTTCTTCTGGGCTTTTTACCACTCAAGCCTCGCACCTACCCCCGACCTAGGGGGTTTCTGACCACCCACAGGCATCACCCCCCTAGACCCATTTGAAGTCCCACTTCTTAACACAGCAGTCCTACTTGCCTCTGGCGTAACTGTCACATGAGCACACCACAGCATTATAGAGGGTGAACGAAAACAAGCTATCCAATCTCTTACTCTTACAATCTTACTCGGTGGTTACTTTACCTTCCTCCAAGGCCTTGAATACCACGAAGCCCCCTTTACCATTGCAGACGGAGTTTACGGTGCCACATTCTTTGTTGCTACCGGCTTCCACGGACTTCACGTTTTAATTGGCTCCTCTTTCTTAGCCGTTTGCCTATGACGCCAAATTCTACACCATTTTACATCCGACCACCACTTTGGCTTTGAGGCAGCCGCATGATACTGACATTTTGTAGACGTCGTCTGACTCTTCCTCTATATCTCTATTTACTGATGAGGATCTTAATCTTCCTAGTATCAAATCTAGTATAAGTGACTTCCAATCACCTGGTCTTGGTTAAAATCCAAGGGAAGATAATGAGCCTTCTTCTAACCATCATTTCAATTACCGCCCTCCTCTCAACGGTACTTGCCATTGTATCCTTTTGACTCCCCCAAATTACACCAGACTATGAAAAACTATCACCATACGAGTGTGGCTTCGACCCCATTGGTTCCGCCCGCCTACCTTTCTCGATGCGATTTTTTCTCATCGCCATCCTCTTTCTTCTCTTCGACTTAGAAATTGCACTTCTCCTCCCTCTCCCCTGAGGAGATCAATTGGAATGCCCTCTACTTACATTTACCTGAACTACAACGGTCCTAACGCTTCTAGCCATTGGCCTCATCTACGAGTGAGTACAAGGAGGCCTAGAATGAACTGAATAGGTGGTTAGTCTAAGAAAAACATTTGATTTCGGCTCAAAAACTTGTGGTTTAAATCCACAACCGCTTAATGACCCCAACACACTTTGCCTTTTCCTCAGCCTTTTTTCTAGGTTTAACAGGCCTGGCATTCCACCGGTCCCACCTCCTTTCCGCACTATTATGCCTTGAAGGAATAATACTATCCCTATTTATTGGCCTCTCCCTATGAACACTGCAACTAGACTCAACCAACTTTTCAGCATCTCCATTACTTCTACTTGCATTTTCAGCCTGTGAAGCAAGCGCCGGACTTGCTCTTCTAACAGCCACTGCCCGAACCCACGGAACTGACCGACTACAAAGCTTAAACCTTCTCCAATGCTAAAAATTCTAATCCCAACACTCATGCTAATTCCAACAGCCTGACTACTTAAACCTAACTGGCTCTGGCCCATAACTCTATTGTATAGTTTTTGCATCTCCCTAACCAGCCTTTCATGATTGAAAAACCTCTCAGAGACCAGCTGAACCTCACTCAATCTATTTATAGCCACCGACTCCTTATCAACCCCCCTCCTCGTTCTAACATGTTGACTACTCCCCCTAATAATCTTGGCAAGCCAAAAACACACGACCTCAGAACCCCTCAGTCGGCAACGCATATATATCTCACTTCTCACCTCACTCCAATTTTTCCTGATCCTAGCATTTAGCGCCACAGAACTGGTAATGTTCTACGTAATATTTGAAGCTACCCTTATCCCCACACTGATTATTATTACCCGCTGAGGTAACCAAACAGAACGCCTAAATGCAGGAACCTACTTCCTCTTTTATACACTAGCAGGCTCACTTCCCCTTCTTGTTGCCTTACTCTTACTCCAAAATACATCCGGAACCCTCTCATTATTAACACTCCACTATACAAACCCACTCACCCTGTCATCTTATGCAGACAAATTATGATGAGCCGGATGTCTCCTAGCTTTCCTGGTTAAAATACCACTTTATGGTGTTCACCTGTGACTTCCTAAAGCACACGTTGAAGCCCCAATTGCAGGCTCAATAATCCTTGCAGCGGTTTTACTAAAACTAGGAGGTTACGGCATAATCCGCATAATAACAATACTAGAGCCTCTAACCAAAGAACTAAGCTACCCCCTCATCATCTTTGCACTCTGAGGTGTAATCATAACAGGTTCAATTTGCCTACGACAAACGGACCTTAAGTCATTAATTGCCTACTCCTCTGTCAGCCACATAGGCCTCGTAGCCGGAGGAATTCTCATTCAATCACCCTGAGGACTCACGGGAGCACTTACCCTCATAATTGCACATGGCCTCACCTCCTCGGCCCTCTTCTGCCTAGCAAATACAAACTATGAACGAACTCACAGCCGCACAATAGTCTTAGCACGAGGTCTTCAAGTAACCCTACCTCTCATAGCCACTTGATGATTCATTTCAAGTCTAGCCAACCTAGCCTTGCCACCACTACCCAACCTCATAGGTGAGCTAATAATTATCACCTCTCTCTTTGACTGGTCCTGATGAACACTCGCACTAACAGGGTCCGGAACTCTCATTACCGCTGGCTACAGCCTCTATATATTCTTAATAACTCAACGAGGCCCTCTCCCAACACATATGATTGCACTTGAACCCTCACACACCCGAGAACATCTTCTTATTGCACTTCACCTTACCCCTCTTATACTTCTCGTACTTAAACCCGAGCTGATCTGAGGCTGGACTGCCTGTAGGAGTAGTTTTAACAAAAACACTAGATTGTGATTCTAGGAATAAGGGTTAAACCCCCTTCTCCCACCGAGAGAGGCTCGCAGCAATGGAAACTGCTAATTCCCACGACCTTGGTTGGACTCCCAGGCTCACTCGAAAAGCTCCTAAAGGATAACAGCTCATCCGTTGGTCTTAGGAACCAAAAACTCTTGGTGCAAATCCAAGTAGCAGCTATGCACCCCACCTCCCTAATGATCTCATCAAGCTTGATTACAATCTTTGCATTACTAGCCTACCCACTGACCACCACATTCCGTCCTACACCTCCGGGACCTCAATGAGCCACATCTCATGTTAAAACAGCTGTAAAAATAGCTTTCTTTGTCAGCCTCTTACCCCTCGCCCTATTCCTTAATGAGGGGGCCGAAACAATTGTTACTAACTGAGCCTGAATAAACACTAACACCTTCAACATCAACATTAGCCTAAAATTTGACTTTTACTCAATTATTTTTACACCTATTGCCCTCTACGTTACTTGGTCCATTCTAGAGTTCGCCTCATGATACATACACGCTGACCCACACGTAAACCGCTTTTTTAAGTACCTCTTAACCTTTCTTATCGCCATAATTATCCTAGTAACTGCAAACAATATGTTTCAACTCTTTATTGGCTGAGAGGGGGTAGGAATCATATCGTTCCTCCTCATCGGGTGATGATACGGACGAGCAGACGCCAATACTGCAGCACTTCAAGCAGTGCTGTATAACCGAATCGGGGATATCGGACTTATCTTCGCCATAGCTTGAATAGCAACAAACCTGAACTCCTGAGAAATGCAGCAAATCTTCGCAACCTCTAAAGACATAAACTTAACCTACCCCCTCATTGGACTAATCATCGCGGCAACCGGGAAGTCGGCTCAATTTGGGCTCCACCCTTGGTTACCATCAGCCATGGAAGGTCCTACACCGGTATCTGCCCTACTTCATTCTAGCACTATAGTCGTGGCCGGCATCTTTCTACTAGTGCGAATGAGCCCACTTCTGGAAAACAACCCAATCGCCCTAACAACCTGTCTCTGTCTTGGAGCCCTAACAACCCTATTCACCGCAACCTGCGCTCTTACACAAAATGACATTAAAAAAATCGTCGCATTTTCTACATCCAGCCAACTCGGACTCATAATGGTAACCATTGGACTAAACCAACCACAACTAGCATTTCTACACATCTGTACACACGCTTTCTTTAAAGCCATACTATTTCTTTGCTCGGGATCTATTATTCACAGCCTCAACGACGAACAAGACATCCGAAAAATGGGAGGCATACACCACCTTGCACCTTTTACATCCTCTTGCTTAACAATCGGAAGCCTCGCACTTACAGGCACCCCCTTCCTGGCTGGTTTCTTCTCTAAAGATGCCATCATCGAAGCATTAAACACCTCCCATTTAAACGCCTGAGCCCTAACCCTTACCCTCCTAGCCACATCTTTTACAGCAATCTACAGCTTCCGTGTAATTTTCTTTGTGCCGATAGGACACCCCCGATTTAATCCACTGCCCCCCATCAACGAAAACAACCCCGCAGTAATTAACCCACTTAAACGCCTAGCATGAGGAAGTGTCATTGCAGGACTCCTAATTACCTCCAATATTTTGCCCCTAAAAACCCCAGTGATGTCCATACCTCCTCTTCTAAAACTAGCTGCTCTTGCAGTTACAATCATCGGCCTGCTTGTTGCCATAGAACTCGCCATATTGACCAACAAACAATTTAAATCAACCCCTATCTTAAACGTACACAACTTCTCTAATATGTTAGGCTTTTTCCCTGCCATCATACACCACGCAACCCCTAAATTAGGCCTCACCCTCGGCCAAAACATCGCCAACCAAATAGTAGATCAAACCTGACTAGAGAAAGCAGGCCCCAAAACCATTATATCCTTAAACCAACCATTAATCTCTACAACAAGCAACATCCAACGAGGAATAATCAAAACCTATTTAACCCTCTTCCTCTTAACACTAGCCCTTATTGTCGCAATGTCCCTCGGCATGTGGGCCGACTAATCTCAAGAACTACAAGCAGCGTTAAAAACAATACCCCCGCACTAACAACTAGTAACCCTCCCCCGGAACCATAAACCATGGCCACCCCACCGAGATCACCCCGAAACACCTCAGTCTCTCCAAGCTCATCTACTGCAACCCAAGAAGATTCATACCACCCCCCTCAAAGCCCCCCAGCAACTGCAGCTACCGCTGCAATGTAAACAAGCCCGTTACCCAATACTGCCCGAGAATTTCAGCCAACTGGATACGGCTCAGAAGCTATCGCTACTGCAAATGCAAATACAACTAATATCCCGCCCAAATAAATTAGAAATAGAATTATAGATAAAAAAGGGGCCCCATGCCCAATTAATACACTACACCCCACCCCAGCTACCACAACTAAACCATAAGCAGCATAATAGGGCGATGGATTAGAAGCAACTGCAACTAACCCTAACACGAAGAAAAATAAAATAAAATATATAACAAAAGCCATAATTCCTGCCAGGACTTTAACCAGAACTAATGGCTTGAAAAACCACCGTTGTTATTCAACTACAAGAACCGTAATGGCCAATCTCCGTAAATCCCACCCCCTTCTTAAAATCGCAAACGACGCTGTGGTAGACCTCCCAGCCCCCTCCAACATCTCTGTCTGATGAAACTTCGGGTCTCTCTTAGGACTCTGTTTAGTAACCCAGATCGCTACCGGCTTATTCTTAGCCATACACTATACATCAGATATTGCTACTGCCTTCACCTCCGTTGCACACATCTGTCGAGACGTCAACTACGGCTGACTTATCCGAAGCATTCATGCCAATGGCGCATCATTCTTTTTCATTTGCATCTACCTTCATATCGGCCGTGGTCTCTACTATGGCTCCTACCTCCATAAAGAAACATGAACTGTTGGTGTCGTCCTACTCCTCCTTGTAATAATGACCGCTTTCGTTGGATACGTCCTCCCTTGAGGACAAATGTCGTTTTGAGGTGCAACCGTCATCACCAACCTCCTATCTGCAATCCCCTATGTTGGAGGCTCCCTCGTCCAATGAATCTGGGGCGGCTTTTCCGTAGATAACGCCACCCTTACCCGCTTCTTTGCATTCCATTTCCTTTTCCCATTCATCATCGCAGCCGCCACGGTAATTCACCTACTTTTCCTCCACGAAACTGGTTCAAACAACCCCATTGGACTAAACTCAAACTCTGATAAAGTCCCATTCCACCCTTATTTCACATACAAAGACCTTTTGGGTTTTGCAATCCTTCTTACTGCCCTGGCTTCTCTTGCCCTATTTTCCCCCAATCTTTTAGGAGATCCTGACAACTTTACTCCTGCAAACCCACTTGTTACACCCCCACATATTAAGCCCGAATGATATTTCCTATTTGCCTACGCCATTCTCCGCTCTATCCCAAACAAACTGGGAGGCGTACTTGCCCTTTTATTCTCCATCCTGGTCCTCATGCTTGTCCCCTTTCTACACACTTCCAAACAACGGAGCCTCATATTCCGCCCTCTAACACAGTTCCTGTTCTGGTCTTTAGTAGCTGACGTAATAATTCTGACTTGAATTGGAGGAATACCCGTGGAACACCCTTTCGTAATTATTGGTCAAGTAGCATCCCTTATTTACTTCTCCCTCTTCCTAATCCTTATCCCAACAGCAGGCTGATTGGAAAACAAAGTCCTCGGATGAAACTGCATTAGTAGCTCAGTGTCCAGAGCCCCAGTCTTGTAAACTGACCGTCGGAGGTTAAAATCCTCCCTACTGCTCAAAGAAAGGAGATTTCAACTCCTACCCCTAACTCCCAAAGCTAGGATTCTAGCACTAAACTATTCTTTGTGACATAATAAATGTACAATGAAAAATTTTTATGTACATGTATGTAATAACACCATATATTTATAGTAAACATATCGTGTAATGTACTAAGACATTCATGTATAATAACCTTATCTAGTAAAATAACACTCATATAACACCAATTTTAACTAAAAAATACTAAAACCTAACTTATCATTAACTTTATATAAGTGAAAGTCCAGGAATAATCGAAACTTAAGACCGAACACAACATTCATCAGTCGAGTTATACCAAGACTCAAAATCTCTTCACATCAAAATTCTATGTAGTAAGAGCCTACCAACCGGTGATTTCTTAATGATAACGGTTATTGAAGGTGAGGGACAAAAATTGTGGGGGTTTCACTCGGTGAATTATTCCTGGCATTTGGTTCCTACTTCAGGGCCATAAATTGATATTATTCCCCACACTTTCATCGACGCTTACATAAGTTAATGTTGATAATACCTACGACTCGTTACCCAGCAAGCCGGGCGTTCACTCCAGCGGGTAAGGGGTTCTCTTTTTTTTTTTCCTTTCACTTGGCATTTCAGAGTGCATCCAGCCAACCGAAACGTTCAAAGGGTGAGCACTTTTCTTGCTTTCGCCGTACATAGTATTAATGTAATAAGACTTTATTAAAAGAATAACATCAATTGATTTCATGTGCATAAAGATGTGCTTGTTTATTCTATCTTCCCCTTGATCGCCCCTTTTTTCGCGCGAAAAACCCCCCCTACCCCCCTAAACCCCTGAGATTGTTAAGACCCTGAAAACCCCCCGGAAACAGGACAAACCTTTAGTAGCTTAGTGAAGATAATTACTTTTAACATAAAACCCTCGTGATCCACAAGACTTTACAGCATTGTAATATTATAATGTCAATATTTTTTACCTAAAACACTACTGGCTCGCCCCAGACTTACCAGCTATTGCAGAAATACAACTTTAACATAAAACCCCGGTAGTCTACAAGACTTTCCATCAATAAAAATATTATTGTAATATTATAATAATATTATAATAATGTCAATACAATATTTTTTACCTAAAACACTACTGGCTCGCCCCAGACTTAACAAATATAATAATACTATAATATATCAATATTTTTTACCTAAAACACTACTGGCTCGCCCCAGACTTACCAGCTATTGCAGAAATACAACTTTAACATAAAACCCCGGTAGTCTACAAGACTTTCCATCAATAAAAATATTATTGTAATATTATAATAATGTCAATATTTTTTACCTAAAACACTACTGGCTCGCCCCAGACTTAACAAATATAATAATACTATAATATATCAATATTTTTTACCTAAAACACTACTGGCTCGCCCCAGACTTAACAAATATATCAATATTTTTTACCTAAAACACTACTGGCTCGCCCCAGACTTAACAAATATAATAATATTTTTTACCTAAAACACTACTGGCTCGCCCCAGACTTACCAGCTATTGCAGAAATACAACTTTAACATAAAACCCCGGTAGTCTACAAAACTAACTACCTACTGTAATGTGTCAACACACCAACAATTCCCGGAAGACTTACGAGACACTATAAACAAAACCTTCAACTTAAAACACGAAAAACACCCCAAGACTAATCAAACATTACCTTCTTCGTAACCAAAATACCATATTTAAATTATTTCAAGCATTTTCAATATGCCCCCCCCACCACGAGCATGCAAAGTAAAACCTCAAAAAACCTAATATACATCGGAGAATTATATTATTTTAACAACAAAACCGAAACTCCTACTAAAATAGACTTCGCTTAAACACAACAAGATATTTACCT